TTGTTGAAAAATCTAAAACTGGAAAGGCATTTTAGAATTTTTATGAAAATTGAATAATGATCTAAAGATATCCATTAAACACAGTCTAAAAAAATGGATCAATCGTTGAATTCGTTTCAATTGAGAGATTAAATCCGGTATAAATATTAGAAAGGGCGGAAACCCCATCTTCGCAAACATGAATAGATATATCTTTATTTTACAATTTTTCACAAAAAAGATTTATGCGGAAGGATTTGTCTTTGATGAAAAGTTTTCTATTTTTAGAGTTCAATTTTTTAATAATTTTAATTCAATGTAGATACCTATCCAAAATAATATGAATGACTCACTATTAACTCGGTTTTTTGGCCATAATCATTATGTAGGAGAGGTGGCCGAGTGGTTCAAGGCGTAGCATTGGAACTGCTATGTAGACTTTTGTTTACCGAGGGTTCGAATCCCTCTCTTTCCGTACTCTTCACCTAATTCACCAATGTTACTGACTGCAATGCATCAAATAAGAATGTATACTCCAACAGTTAGACCTTTCTTTTCTTTGATATCGATTATGTATTCCTAATCCAAATCTTCTGTGGTACGAAAAATACTGGGCAAAATGGACAAGGAATGAAAATACCCTACCGATCTATGATACATGAATGAGATCAAAATCCCCAGATCAAACCCCTTACCTTACTTACCCCGGGTCCCTTTACTTAAGCCAAAATGGAGAGGTCAAAATTGTCCGAACCCTTGTTATTTTAGTTGGGGTTAAGTCTGACGAGAGTAATATTCTACAACTAGCAATTCATTTATTTTCAAACCGACCCATTTACTATCTATTATTTGATTGACGAATCCTTCATATTGGAATGGGTGAAGAGTCAAATGGTTTGGCAACTCCTCGCGGGGGGATGAATCAAGATAATTTTGAATCAGAGCCCTAGATTTTTGCTCATCCCTCACTGTAATAATATCTCGGGGTTTACAGCGATAACTTGGTATATCTACTATACGACCATTAACTAAAATATGTCTATGGTTAACTAATTGGCGGGCTTGAGGAATAGTCGAAGCCATACCCAATCGAAAAAGGATGTTATCCAAACGCATTTCAAGTAATTGTAGTAAAACCTGACCTGTTGATCCTTTGGCTTTTCCGGCGATACGAACGTATTTAAGTAATTGTTGTTCTGTAAGACCATAATGAAAGCGCAATTTTTGTTTTTCTTCTAAACGAATACGATATTGAGATTTTTTTCCGGGGCGCGATTGGTTTCTAAGATCGCTTCCGGCTCTAGGCTTTTTACTAGTTAGTCCCGGTAAAGCCCCCAGACGACGGATTTTTTTGAAACGAGGCCCTCTGTAACGTGACATAAAGACTCCTTATTTTTTATGAAATTTCATAAAACAAAATTAAAACTAAACTAAAATATGATAAATTAATCGAAATTTACTGAAGTATTGTATTACAAAGACTAATTAGAGGAATTGTATCAATATCCGGACCTTATTGTATATAAATAATTGTATTATATAAATAAAAAGAATTTAAAATAATAATAAAAAAAATTCAGGGTTCTTTTCTTGATTGATTTGTTCTACAGAGACCGAACTCCTCCAATCCCATTTTTATTCATAATTGGAAGTTCCTACGAGATGATAGGGTGACCCTTGGGAAAAGGGAAAGAAGTTTTTCGCTTTGATTTCACATTATCAATTATGTAAAAAATCAAAAATCAAACAAACGGAGAAAAGCCGGCTATCGGAATCGAACCGATGACCATCGCATTACAAATGCGATGCTCTAACCTCTGAGCTAAGCGGGCTCACATAACATAAATTGTACACGTATACTAATTTAGTAAACTACTGAGATATTAACTGTTCATTCTTAGCTATTTCATAAGAAATATGATATATAGAAAAATAGAAATATCAAAAATAAGGAAGAATAGAAAATAGAATTTTAGAATTTCCAAACATATTGGATATTTGAATATTATAGAACATACCTATTAATATTAGAGAACATACCTATTAATATTATAGAACATACCTATTAATATTATAGAACATACCTATTAATATAGCGATATTATTAAATATCGCGATATAAAATTTTGATCTATTTCTCAAATATATGTTTATCAATAATAAATATCTTAATTAGCTTAATTAGATGGTAAGATTTTTTTACTATTCTATGTTTACTATTTTTTATTACATAATTTTATTATATTTCATATATATTTTATATATAGATCATATATATTTTATATATAGAAATATATATATTTCATTTTAATTTAATTTGAAAATATATTTTCATATTTCATTTTAAATAAAATTGAGTAAAGTAATGTAATTAAGTTTCGAATCTTATTCTATTTCTATATTTATTGTATATTACAATCTTATAATATTATTATTTATTATATATAATTCGAAATAATTTTTATTATATATAATTCGAAATAATTTCATATTTAATTAATAAAAAATTTTATTTTGAATTCTCTTCTAATTCGAAATTAAAGGAATGGTTAGTTATAGCCATTTTATTAGTTTTAGTTATGGCTATTAATTTAATTTAAAATTAATAATACTCAAATCTTCCTTTTCGTTTTTTTGTTATGTTATAGAAGGCCTGCCCTAAGAATAACATGAAAGATAAAAGCGCAATCCAGATCATAATGAAACACTCCTCTGGTTTCATTCGGAAAGGTGAAAGCTAAGACGAAAAAAAAAAAAGAATAGACCGTTCAAGTATTTAAAATTTAACGCTAAAAAAGGTAGAAATAGGGGCATATATAAGTATAATAAATATATATTATACTATAATATATATGTTATGCGATCCATATTGAATTGATGATATAGAAATGATAGAATCATTTCTGATTGGACCAAATACGGGTCTCCGATAGAGATGAAAGAAAATATACAAGAAATCAAATAGTAGAAAAAACTTTTCAATATAGGAACCGGTATCTAATGAATTCAACCGGTCCAGCATAATAGAAATGAAAGAAAAGGGGGGGGGCGGCATCATGATGTGATCTTAATCACATCAAAAAAAAGAGGGGATATGGCGAAATTGGTAGACGCTACGGACTTAATTGGATTGAGCCTTGGTATGGAAACCTACCAAGTGAGAACTTTCAAATTCAGAGAAACCCTGGAATTAAAAATGGGCAATCCTGAGCCAAATCCTGTTTTATGAAAATAAACAAGGGTTTCATAAACCGAAAATAAAAAAGGATAGGTGCAGAGACTCAATGGAAGCTGTTCTAACAAATGGAGTTGGCTGCAGTGTGTTAGTAAAGGAATCCTTCCATCGAAACTTCAGAAAGGATGAAGGATAAACCTATATACATACGTATAGTACTGAAATACTATCTCAAAATGATTAATGACGACCCAAATCTGTATTTTTTTATATTTATATGAAAAATGAAAGACTTGTTGTGAATCGATTAAAAATTGAAAAAAGAATCGAATATTCATTGATCAAACCATTCACTCCACCGTAGTCTGATAGATCTTTTTAATAATTGATTAATCGGACGAGAATAAAGATAGAGTCCCATTATACATGTTAATATCGACAACAATGAAATTTATAGTAAGAGGAAAATCCGTCGACTTTAGAAATCGTGAGGGTTCAAGTCCCTCTATCCCCAAAACGACCCGGTTGACTCCCTAATTATTTATTTTCATTTTATCATTTTGTTAGCGATTCAAATCAAAATTCGTTATATTTATCATTCATTCTCATTCTACTCTTTTCTTTCACAAATGGATCTGAGCGAAAATTTTTTTCTTATCACAAGACTTGTGTGTGATATATATGATACGCGTACAGTACAAATGATTTGAGCAAGGAATCCATTAAATTTGAATAATTAACAATACATATCATTGCTTGTACTGTACTGAAACTTTGAAAATTTATTTTTGAAGATCCAAGAAATTCTATTAGATCCTGTATAATACTTTGTAATACTTTTTCGTTTTTCTAATTGACTAATTGACATAGACCCAAGTCCTATATTAAAATAAAATGAGGATGATGCGTCGTGAATGGTCGGGATAGCTCAGCTGGTAGAGCAGAGGACTGAAAATCCTCGTGTCACCAGTTCAAATCTGGTTCCTGGCACATGAGTAATTTGTATGAGTATATATTCTAAAAATTAATTGATATGGGTCGACATACATATTCATTAATAGTATAAATCATGATACATATTTATAAATGTCGGAGATATACCCCTTATATATATCATATGTATATAAAGTATACAAAAGAATTCCATTTTGTTTCCTCTTGTTTTTTTATTTGTCCATACTGTGTCTCCTTTTGTTCAAAAAAAACGTTAATACTTTATACATATTCGAAAGGCTAAATTAGTTAGTTGAAAGAGAAAAAGTATAGTCTAGAGGAGTTGAGGGATGGGAATAGCCAAAGTTCATTTCAGATACAGTACAAATAGAATATGATCCTCTTTCATTTCCTTCTATATTTTTTTCAGATTCTATTTCTTCATTTCCTCCTATGTTACTTTCTATAGCCCATCTAAGTGATGTGCGCGGTACATAGTTCATAATGCGGAACTCTTTTAGTTTCATCCTAGTGGCTCGGCTCATTCGAAAAAGTATCTTCAAAATTTGAGAATCTCAATGAATCCTCTAATTTTTTTTTAGTATTTATTTTATTTAGCCCACCTAATAACTAAAAAAAAAAAATATGTGAATCAAACTTCAATTACTATGTTTGATCTCGAAGAGAATGTACAAAAATTCTTTGAATATCTGGAGTTGTAGAAGTGAAGATTTGTTTCTGATTATTCAATGAGCATCTTGTATTTCATAAAAATTAGGGGCAATATAATCCTTACGTAAAGGCCATCCTATCCAACTTTCAGGCATTAAGATACGTTTCAGGCGTGGATGATTATCATAAAGGATTCCCAGCATATCATAGGATTCCCTTTCTTGAAAATCCGCACTTTTCC